GCTAGCGTAGCTTAATACAAAGCATAGCACTGAAGATGCTAAGATGAGTCCTAAAAAACTCCGCATGCACAAAGGCGTGGTCCCGACCTTATTATCAGCTCTAACTCAACTTACACATGCAAGTCTCCGCAATCCAGTGAGTATGCCCTCAATCCCCCGCCCGGGGACGAGGAGCGGGCATCAGGCACAAACACTTAGCCCAAGACGCCTGGCCTAGCCACACCCCCAAGGGAATTCAGCAGTGATAAACATTAAGCCATAAGTGAAAACTTGACTCAGTTAGTGTTAAAAGGGCCGGTAAAACTCGTGCCAGCCACCGCGGTTAGACGAGAGGCCCTAGTTGATAATGCAACGGCGTAAAGGGTGGTTAAGGATAGACAAAAATAAAGCCAAATGGCCCTTTGGCCGTCATACGCTCCTAGGTGTCCGAAGCCCCAACACGAAAGTAGCTTTAACAACCCCACCTGACCCCACGAAAGCTGAGAAACAAACTGGGATTAGATACCCCACTATGCTCAGCCGTAAACTTAGACATCCAACTACAATTAGATGTCCGCCAGGGTACTACGAGCATTAGCTTAAAACCCAAAGGACCTGACGGTGTCTCAGACCCCCCTAGAGGAGCCTGTTCTAGAACCGATAACCCCCGTTAAACCTCACCACTCCTAGCCACCCCAGCCTATATACCGCCGTCGTCAGCTTACCCTGTGAAGGTAATAAAAGTAAGCAAAATGGGCACAACCCAGAACGTCAGGTCGAGGTGTAGCGCATGAAGTGGAAAGAAATGGGCTACATTTTCTATCACAGAATATTACGAACATGCATCATGAAACAATGCTTGAAGGAGGATTTAGTAGTAAAAAGGAAATAGAGTGTCCCTTTGAACCCGGCTCTGAGACGCGTACACACCGCCCGTCACTCTCCCCTGTCAAAACGCATTAAAAATATTTAATAAACTAGCACTGACAAGGGGAGGCAAGTCGTAACACGGTAAGTGTACCGGAAGGTGCACTTGGATCAAACCCAGGGCGTGGCTGAGTCAGTCAAGCATCTCACTTACACCGAGAAGACATCCATGCAAGTTGGGTCGCCCTGAGCCAAACAGCTAGCTTATCCACCAATATTAACCAAACAATATAAATAAAATAGAATAGGCCAAACACCAAAAACTAAACCATTCTTTTACCTGAGTATGGGAGACAGAAAAGGTTCAACCAAAGCAATAGAAAAAGTACCGCAAGGGAAAGCTGAAAGAGAAATGAAATAACCCATACAAGCACCAAAAAGCAAAGACTAAACCTTGTACCTTTTGCATCATGATTTAGCAAGCAAAATCAAGCAAAGAGTCCTTTAGTTTGAAACCCCGAAACCAGGTGAGCTACCCCGAGACAGCCTATTAAGGGCCAACCCGTCTCTGTGGCAAAAGAGTGGGAAGAGCTCCGGGTAGAAGTGACAGACCTACCGAACCTGGTGATAGCTGGTTGCCTAAGAAATGAATAGAAGTTCAGCCTCGTACACCTCAAGTCAAATAAATATATATATAAGACACCCTGAGAGACATACGAGAGTTAGTTAAAGGGGGTACAGCCCCTTTAACAAAGGATACAACCTTATCAGGAGGATAAAGATCATAATGTATAAAACACACTGTTCTAGTGGGCCTAAAAGCAGCCACCTAAGCAGAAAGCGTTAAAGCTCAGACAGAAGTAAGTTTATTATTCTGATAAAAAATCTTATTCCCCTAAACATTATTAGGCTAATCCATGCCCACATGGAAGAAATTATGCTAAAATGAGTAACAAGAAGGCCCGCCCTTCTCCACAGCACAAGTGTAAGCCAAACCGGACCAACCATTGGCAACTAACGAACTCAACCCAAGAGAGCAATGTGAACCACAAAAAAATCAAGAAAACCCCACAACCAACAATCGTTAACCCCACACTGGAGTGCTATTTAAAGGAAAGACTAAAAGAAAGGGAAGGAACTCGGCAAACACAAGCCTCGCCTGTTTACCAAAAACATCGCCTCCTGCAACACAACCATGTATAGGAGGTCCAGCCTGCCCAGTGACTACAAGTTCAACGGCCGCGGTATTTTGACCGTGCAAAGGTAGCGCAATCACTTGTCTTTTAAATAGAGACCTGTATGAATGGCCAAACGAGGGCTTAACTGTCTCCCCCTTCAAGTCAGTGAAATTGATCTGCCCGTGCAGAAGCGGGCATAATAATACAAGACGAGAAGACCCTTTGGAGCTTAAGGTACAAAATTCAACCACGTCAAGCAACTTAATAAAAAGCAAAAACCTTGTGGAACTTGAAATTTTACCTTCGGTTGGGGCGACCACGGAGGAAAAAAAAGCCTCCAAGTGGACTGGGAAAATTCCCTAAAACCAAGAGAGACATCTCTAAGCCACAGAACATCTGACCAAACATGATCCGGCCACTCATAGCCGATCAACGAACCAAGTTACCCTAGGGATAACAGCGCAATCCTCTCCCAGAGTCCATATCGACGAGGGGGTTTACGACCTCGATGTTGGATCAGGACATCCTAATGGTGCAGCCGCTATTAAGGGTTCGTTTGTTCAACGATTAAAGTCCTACGTGATCTGAGTTCAGACCGGAGCAATCCAGGTCAGTTTCTATCTGTAACGCTACTTTTCCTAGTACGAAAGGATCGGAAAAGAGGGGCCCATACTTAAAGCACGCCCCACCCCTAATTTATGAAAACAAATAAATAAAGCAAAGGGAGAGCCAAAATACCAGCTGGCCAAAATAAGGACATACTGGGGTGGCAGAGCATGGTAAATTGCGAAAGGCCTAAGCCCTTTTAGCCAGAGGTTCAAATCCTCTCCCCAGTTTATGCTAAACACCCTAATAACCCACCTAATTAATCCCCTAGCCTACATTGTACCAGTTCTTCTAGCAGTAGCCTTCCTAACATTAATTGAACGAAAAGTACTAGGATATATACAACTGCGAAAAGGACCAAATGTAGTAGGACCTTACGGACTGTTACAACCCATTGCAGACGGAGTAAAACTATTTATCAAAGAACCAGTCCGCCCATCTACATCATCCCCATTCCTATTTTTAGCCACTCCTATACTAGCACTCACCCTAGCCATAACCCTATGGGCGCCAATACCTATACCCCACCCAGTAACCGACCTTAACCTAGGAATCCTATTTATTTTAGCCCTATCAAGCCTCGCTGTTTATTCAATTCTAGGATCAGGCTGAGCATCAAATTCAAAATACGCACTAATTGGAGCCTTACGAGCCGTAGCCCAAACAATTTCATACGAAGTAAGCCTAGGACTCATTCTCCTTTCAGTAATTATTTTCTCAGGAGGATACACCCTACAAACATTTAATATCACCCAAGAAAGTATCTGATTACTAATCCCCGCCTGACCCCTAGCCGCAATATGATACATCTCAACACTAGCCGAAACAAACCGAGCACCCTTTGACCTAACAGAAGGGGAATCAGAACTAGTCTCTGGCTTCAACGTAGAATATGCAGGAGGACCCTTCGCCCTCTTCTTCCTAGCTGAATATGCCAATATCCTACTAATAAACACCCTATCAGCCGTACTATTTCTAGGAGCCTCACACATCCCAAGTATGCCCGAACTCACAACAATTAATCTTATAGCCAAAGCCGCACTCCTATCAATTTTATTTTTATGAGTACGAGCCTCCTACCCACGATTCCGATATGACCAACTAATACACCTAGTTTGAAAAAATTTCCTTCCCCTAACACTTGCCTTCGTACTATGACACACCGCCCTGCCCATCGCACTAGCAGGACTCCCTCCACAACTATAACCAAGGAACTGTGCCTGAATGCCCAAGGACCACTTTGATAGAGTGACTTATAGGGGTTAAAATCCCCTCAGTTCCTAGAAAGAAGGGAATTGAACCCATACTCAAGAGATCAAAACTCTTGGTGCTTCCTTTACACCACTTTCTACAGGCGGGGTCAGCTAATTAAGCTTTCGGGCCCATACCCCGAACATGACGGTTAAAATCCCTCCTCCGCCAATGAACCCATATGTACTTGCAATCCTACTATCCAGCCTAGGACTAGGAACCACCCTAACCTTTGCTAGCTCTCACTGACTACTTGCTTGAATAGGGCTAGAAATTAATACCTTAGCAATCACCCCCTTAATAGCACAACACCACCACCCCCGTGCAGTAGAGGCAACCACAAAATACTTCCTAACCCAAGCCACCGCAGCAGCAATAATCCTATTCGCAAGCACAACAAATGCCTGAATAACAGGAGAATGAAGCATTAATGACCTGTCAAATCCCATCGCCAGCACAATATTTATAGCTGCTCTAGCACTAAAAATTGGTCTTGCACCAATACACTTCTGAATACCAGAAGTTCTACAAGGATTAGACCTAACAACAGGGCTAATCTTATCCACTTGACAAAAACTTGCCCCTTTTGCACTAATAATTCAAACAGCCCAAACCATCGACCCCCTACTATTAACCCTGCTTGGAATCACATCCACACTAGTAGGAGGATGAGGAGGACTAAACCAAACCCAACTACGAAAAATCCTAGCCTACTCTTCAATTGCACACATAGGATGAATAATTATTATTATTCAATATGCCCCCCAATTAACTCTAGTTGCACTAGGAACGTACATCATTATAACCTCCGCAGCATTCCTTACCCTTAAAATATCATTCACCACCAAAATTAATACACTTGCAACAACTTGATCAAAAACCCCAATCCTAGCATCAACCACCGCTTTAGTATTATTATCACTAGGAGGCCTTCCCCCACTCACAGGCTTCCTACCAAAATGATTAATTCTTCAAGAACTAACAAAACAAGACCTCCCCCTTATTGTAACAGTTATGGCCTTAACCGCCCTAATTAGCTTATACTTCTATCTACGACTATGCTACGCAATGACACTAACTATTTCCCCCAACACTACAAATTCAATTACCCCTTGACGAACCCAAACAACCCAAATCTCCCTACCCCTAGCCCTATTTACCACAACCGCCCTCGGCCTATTACCAATAACCCCCACCATTATAATACTAACCACCTAGGGACTTAGGATAATATTAGACCAAAAGCCTTCAAAGCTCTAAGTAGAAGTGAAAATCTTCTAGTCCCTGACTAAGACCTACAAGAAATTAACTTGCATCTCCTGATTGCAAATCAGACATTTTTATTAAACTAAGGCCTTTACTAGATGGGAAGGCCTCGATCCTACAAACTCTTAGTTAACAGCTAAACGCTCAAGCCAGCGAGCATCCATCTACTTTTCCCGCCGTTTGACCTAGCAAGGCGGGAAAAGCCCCGGCAGAGTATTAGTCTGCGTCTTCGGATTTGCAATCCGATATGTTCTTCACCACAGGGCTGTGGTAGGGAGAGGACTTAAACCTCTGTCTTCGGGGCTACAACCCACCGCCTAAACACTCGGCCACCCTACCTGTGGCAATCACGCGCTGATTCTTCTCTACTAATCACAAAGACATTGGTACCCTTTATCTCGTATTTGGTGCCTGAGCTGGAATAGTAGGAACCGCCTTAAGCCTCCTCATTCGGGCTGAGCTAAGCCAACCCGGATCGCTTCTAGGCGACGACCAAATTTACAATGTCATTGTTACCGCTCACGCCTTCGTAATAATTTTCTTTATAGTAATGCCCATCCTCATCGGGGGATTTGGAAACTGACTAGTACCCCTAATAATTGGGGCCCCAGACATAGCATTTCCACGAATAAACAACATAAGCTTCTGACTCCTACCCCCCTCATTCCTATTACTACTTGCCTCTTCTGGCGTTGAGGCTGGAGCCGGAACAGGATGAACAGTATACCCGCCCCTCGCAGGTAACCTAGCCCATGCAGGAGCATCAGTAGACCTAACAATTTTCTCATTACACCTGGCAGGTGTCTCATCAATTTTAGGAGCTATCAACTTTATTACTACAACCATTAATATGAAGCCCCCAGCCATCTCCCAATACCAAACACCTTTATTCGTCTGGTCCGTACTTGTAACTGCCGTACTACTTCTTCTATCACTACCTGTCTTAGCTGCCGGTATTACAATGCTTCTGACAGATCGAAACCTAAACACCACATTCTTTGACCCAGCAGGAGGGGGAGACCCAATTCTTTACCAACACCTATTCTGATTCTTCGGACATCCAGAAGTCTATATTCTTATTCTTCCAGGATTTGGTATTATTTCCCATGTCGTAGCCTACTACTCAGGTAAAAAAGAACCATTCGGTTATATAGGAATAGTTTGAGCCATAATGGCCATTGGTCTCCTAGGCTTCATTGTGTGAGCCCACCACATGTTTACCGTCGGAATAGACGTAGATACTCGTGCATACTTCACGTCTGCAACAATAATTATTGCCATCCCAACAGGTGTAAAAGTATTTAGCTGACTAGCCACACTTCACGGAGGGTCAATCAAATGAGAAACCCCCATGCTATGAGCTCTCGGATTTATTTTCCTATTTACAGTAGGAGGACTCACAGGAATTGTCCTATCTAACTCATCCCTTGATATTGTACTCCATGACACATATTACGTAGTCGCACACTTCCATTATGTATTATCAATGGGTGCCGTATTCCCCATCATAGCAGCTTTCGTACACTGATTCCCACTACTAACAGGATATACTCTACACAGCGCCTGAACAAAAATTCACTTCGGAGTAATATTTATTGGAGTAAACCTCACATTTTTCCCACAACATTTCCTAGGCCTAGCAGGCATACCACGACGATATTCTGATTACCCAGATGCTTATGCACTCTGAAATACAGTATCATCTATTGGATCACTAATTTCTTTAGTAGCGGTAATTATGTTCCTATTTATTCTATGAAAAGCCTTCGCCGCCAAACGAGAAGTATCATCTGTAGAATTAACCATAACAAATGTACAATGACTTCACGGCTGCCCCCCTCCTTACCACACATACGAGGAACCACCATTCGTCCAAATCCAATCAAACTAATAAGATAGGAAGGAATTGAACCCCCCTATGCAGGTTTCAAGCCAGCCACATAACCACTCTGTCACTTCCTTTTAGAGATATTAGTAAAATGTAAATTACATCACCTTGTCAAGGTGGAATTGTAGGTTAAACTCCTGCATATCTTTAAATGCCAGGGCTTAATGGCACATCCAACACAACTAGGATTCCAAGACGCGGCATCACCCGTTATAGAAGAACTTCTACACTTCCACGACCACGCACTAATAATGTTATTCCTAATTAGTACTTTAGTATTATATATTATTATTGCAATAGTTTCAACCAAGCTCACCAACAAATATATCCTAGACTCCCAAGAAATTGAAATCGTATGAACTATTTTACCAGCCGTTATTTTAGTTTTAATTGCCCTACCCTCCCTACGAATTTTATATCTTATAGATGAAATCAACGACCCCCACTTAACAATTAAAGCAATAGGACACCAATGATACTGAAGCTACGAATACACAGACTATGAAAATCTGGGTTTTGACTCCTATATAGTTCCAACTCAAGACCTCACCCCAGGACAATTCCGACTTCTAGAAACCGACCATCGAATGGTTGTTCCAATAGAATCTCCAATCCGAGTCTTAGTATCAGCCGAAGACGTATTACACTCTTGAGCCGTTCCATCCCTAGGTGTAAAAATAGACGCAGTGCCAGGACGATTAAATCAAACCGCCTTCATCGCCTCACGCCCAGGTCTATTTTACGGACAATGCTCTGAAATCTGCGGTGCCAACCACAGCTTTATACCAATCGTAGTAGAAGCAGTCCCACTAGAACACTTCGAAAACTGATCCTCACTAATACTAGAAGACGCCTCGCTAGAAGCTTAAATATTGGACAAAGCATTGGCCTTTTAAGCCAAAGATTGGTGATTCCCGACCACCCCTAGTGAAATGCCACAATTAAACCCCGGCCCTTGATTCGCAATTTTAGTATTTTCCTGACTAATTTTTCTAACCATCATTCCAACTAAAATCTTAAATCATATTTCACCAAATGAACCAACCCCAGTAAGTGCTGAAAAACACAAAACTGAATCCTGAGATTCACCATGATAGTAAGCTTCTTCGACCAATTTGCAAGCCCATCCTACCTAGGTATTCCACTAATTGCAATTGCAATTGCACTACCTTGAATTCTATACCCAACCCCTTCATCCCGATGAATTAACAACCGACTCATTACACTTCAAGGATGATTCATTAACCGATTTACAAACCAATTAATACTTCCCCTAAATGTGGGAGGACATAAATGGGCTCTTTTACTAGCCTCCCTAATAATTTTCTTAATTACTATTAATATACTAGGCCTGCTTCCATATACCTTTACACCTACAACACAACTATCACTTAATATAGGATTCGCCGTACCGCTTTGACTTGCTACAGTAATTATTGGAATACGAAATCAACCAACAATTGCCCTCGGACATCTTCTACCAGAAGGAACGCCCATCCTACTGATTCCAGTACTTATTATTATCGAAACAATTAGCCTATTTATTCGACCACTAGCCCTAGGAGTACGACTTACAGCCAACCTAACCGCAGGCCACCTATTAATTCAACTTATCGCCACAGCCGTATTCGTCCTTATACCAATAATACCCACAGTAGCAATTCTAACCGCTACTGTACTCTTTTTACTTACACTACTAGAAGTTGCAGTAGCAATAATTCAAGCCTACGTATTTGTGTTACTTCTAAGCCTATATTTACAAGAAAACGTTTAATGGCCCACCAAGCACATGCCTATCACATAGTTGACCCAAGCCCATGACCCCTAACCGGAGCCATTGCTGCTCTACTGATAACATCCGGCTTAGCAATCTGATTCCATTTCCACTCAACAACACTAATAACCCTAGGATTAATTCTTCTACTTCTCACAATATATCAGTGATGACGGGACATTATCCGAGAAGGAACCTTCCAAGGTCATCACACGCCCCCCGTACAAAAAGGACTACGATATGGAATAATCCTATTCATTACTTCTGAAGTATTCTTCTTCCTTGGATTCTTCTGAGCCTTCTACCACTCAAGCCTAGCACCAACACCAGAACTTGGAGGATGCTGACCCCCAACAGGAATTACCCCATTAGACCCCTTCGAAGTACCACTTCTCAACACAGCCGTATTACTAGCATCCGGAGTTACAGTAACATGAGCTCACCACAGCATTATAGAAGGAGAACGAAAACAAGCAATTCAATCCCTAACATTAACTATTTTACTAGGATTCTATTTCACCGCCCTCCAAGCCATAGAATACTATGAAGCACCATTCACAATCGCAGACGGAGTCTACGGCTCAACATTCTTTGTAGCCACAGGATTCCACGGACTACACGTTATTATTGGATCATCTTTCCTAGCAGTCTGTCTTCTACGACAAATCCAATATCACTTTACATCTGAACATCACTTTGGCTTCGAAGCCGCCGCCTGATACTGACATTTTGTTGACGTAGTATGACTATTCCTCTACGTATCTATCTACTGATGAGGCTCATAAATCTTTCTAGTATTAAAGTTAGTACAAGTGACTTCCAATCACACAGTCTTGGTTAAACCCCAAGGAAAGATAATGAATTTAATTATAACCATTCTAGTTATTACAGTAGCCCTATCCACAATCTTAGCAATTGTATCTTTTTGACTGCCCCAAATAAACCCAGACGCAGAAAAATTATCCCCTTACGAATGCGGATTTGACCCCTTAGGATCTGCTCGACTCCCATTCTCTTTACGCTTCTTCTTGGTAGCAATCCTATTTCTTCTCTTCGACCTAGAAATTGCCCTTCTTCTCCCCCTACCTTGAGGAGATCAACTTCATAACCCCACCGAAACATTCTTTTGAGCCACAACAGTCCTAATTCTATTAACCTTAGGACTAATCTATGAATGAACCCAAGGTGGCCTAGAATGAGCAGAATAGGGAGTTAGTCCAAAATAAGACCTCTGATTTCGGCTCAGAAGATCATGGTTTAATTCCATGACCCCCTTATGACACCCGTACATTTCAGCTTTAGCTCAGCATTTATTCTAGGACTAATAGGACTAGCATTCCACCGCACACACCTGCTCTCCGCACTCCTATGCTTAGAAGGAATAATATTATCCCTTTTTATTGCACTAGCCCTATGAGCCCTACAATTCGAGTCCACAGGATTCTCCACCGCCCCTATGTTACTCCTAGCCTTCTCCGCTTGTGAAGCTAGCACAGGCCTAGCATTACTAGTAGCCACAGCCCGCACCCACGGAACTGACCGTCTACAAAACCTCAATCTTCTACAATGCTAAAAGTGCTAATCCCTACAATCATATTATTTCCAACAATTTGATTAACCTCTCCCAAATGACTATGAACAACCACCACAGCACATAGCCTCCTAATTGCCTCCATTAGTTTAACATGACTAAAATGAACATCAGAAACCGGATGAACCTCCTCCAACATATACATAGCAACAGACCCATTATCAACCCCCCTACTAGTATTAACATGCTGACTGCTACCCCTAATAATTCTAGCCAGCCAAAACCACATTAATCCAGAACCAATCAGCCGACAACGCTCATATATTATACTCCTCGCCTCATTACAAGCCTTTCTAATTATAGCATTCGGCGCCACAGAAATTATTATATTTTATATTATATTTGAAGCCACACTCATTCCAACCCTAATTATTATTACCCGATGGGGTAACCAAACTGAACGCCTAAACGCAGGGACTTATTTTCTATTTTATACCCTAGCAGGGTCCCTCCCACTTTTAGTTGCCCTACTCCTCCTCCAACAATCCACAGGAACACTATCAATACTAGTACTCCAATATTCACAGCCCCTACAACTCAACTCATGAGGCCACATAATCTGATGAGCAGGCTGCTTAATCGCATTTTTAGTTAAAATACCCCTATATGGCGTCCACCTATGATTACCAAAAGCACATGTAGAAGCCCCAGTAGCAGGGTCCATGGTACTTGCAGCAGTCCTACTAAAACTAGGAGGATATGGAATGATACGTATAATAGTTATACTAGACCCGCTATCAAAAGAATTAGCTTACCCATTTATTATTCTAGCCCTTTGAGGAATTATTATAACTGGCTCAATTTGTTTACGGCAAACAGATCTAAAATCACTAATCGCTTACTCATCCGTGAGTCACATAGGCTTAGTGGCAGGAGGAATTCTAATTCAGACCCCATGAGGATTTTCAGGAGCAATTATTTTAATAATTGCCCACGGGTTAGTATCCTCAGCACTATTCTGCCTAGCTAACACAGCATATGAACGAACCCACAGCCGAACAATAATTCTTGCCCGAGGATTACAAGTAATTTTCCCACTAACTGCAGTCTGATGATTCATCGTTAACCTTGCCAACTTAGCACTCCCCCCACTACCTAACCTAATAGGAGAGCTCATAATCATCACAACCCTATTTAGCTGATCCCCATGAACAATTTTACTTACAGGACTAGGAACATTAATTACAGCCGGATACTCCCTATACATATTTCTTATATCACAACGAGGCCCAGCACCAAACCACATCATAGGACTTCAACCATTCCACACCCGAGAACACCTATTAATAACTATACACCTGATACCAGTCATCCTTCTAGTAACAAAACCAGAAATTATATGAGGATGATGCTATTGTAAGTATAGTTTAACCAAAATATTAGATTGTGATTCTAAAGATAGGGGTTAAAATCCCCTTACTCACCAAGGAAGTACAGAAAATAGTAAGCACTGCTAATCCTTACCTACCATGGTTAAAATCCGTGGCTTCCTTGCGCTTTCAAAGGATAACAGTTCATCCATTGGTCTTAGGAACCAAAAACTCTTGGTGCAAATCCAAGTGAAAGCTAAAATGGCACTAATTATACACTCATCCCTCCTTTTAATCTTTTTTATCCTATTATACCCGCTCCTTACCACACTAAACCCCGACCAACAAGAATCAAAACTAGCAGAAATAACCAAAACCGCCGTCAGCTCCGCATTCTTTATCAGCCTTTTACCACTCATAATTTTTTTAAACTTAAAAACAGAAGGTATTATTACAAATTGACACTGAATGAATACTCAAACATTTGACATCAACATCAGCTTTAAATTTGACCACTACTCACTAATCTTCGTCCCAATTGCCTTATATGTCACCTGATCAATTCTAGAATTTGCACTATGATACATACACTCCGACCCCAACATTAATCGCTTCTTTAAATATCTACTTACATTTCTAGTGGCCATAATTATTCTAGTTACAGCCAACAACATATTTCAACTATTTATTGGCTGAGAAGGAGTAGGAATCATATCATTCCTTCTCATCGGATGATGACATGGGCGAGCAGACGCTAATACAGCAGCCCTTCAAGCCGTCATCTATAACCGAGTAGGAGATATCGGACTAATTATAACCATAGCCTGACTTGCAATAAACCTCAACTCCTGAGAAATTCAACAAATCTTTACCCTATCAAAAGACTTTGATATAACAATTCCCCTAATAGGACTTGCCCTAGCAGCCACAGGAAAATCAGCCCAATTTGGCCTCCACCCATGACTTCCGTCCGCCATAGAAGGTCCTACGCCAGTATCCGCCCTACTCCACTCAAGCACAATAGTCGTCGCAGGAATTTTCCTACTTATCCGCCTTCACCCCCTCATAGAAGACAACCAGTTAGCACTAACAATCTGCCTATGCCTTGGAGCCCTAACCTCCCTATTTACAGCCACCTGTGCTTTAACCCAAAATGATATCAAAAAAATTGTAGCTTTCTCAACATCAAGCCAGCTCGGGCTAATAATAGTCACAATTGGACTAAATCAACCACAACTAGCATTTCTTCATATCTGCACACACGCTTTCTTCAAGGCTATATTATTCTTGTGCTCAGGATCAATTATTCACAGCCTAAATGATGAACAAGACATTCGAAAAATAGGAGGCCTATTTAACATTATACCCGCCACCTCAACCTACTTTACAATTGGAAGCCTAGCCTTAACAGGAACCCCATTCCTGGCAGGATTCTTCTCAAAAGACGCAATTATTGAAGCCCTAAACACCTCCTACCTAAACGCCTGAGCCCTAGTCCTCACACTAATCGCCACATCCTTTACCGCAGTCTACAGCTTCCGACTAGTATACTTTGTAATTATAGGAACCCCACGATTCCTACCCTTATCCCCAATTAACGAAAATAACCCACTAGTAATTAATTCCATCAAACGACTCGCCTGAGGAAGTATCATCGCAGGATTTATCATCACACATAACTTCTTACCAATAAAAACACCGATTATAACAATACCAACTACCCTTAAAATAGCAGCCCTAATAGTAACTATTATAGGCTTACTAGTAGCCATAGACCTAGCCAACATAACCAGTAAACAAATAAAAATTACGCCAATAATTCCCACACACCACTTCTCCAACATACTAGGATTCTTCCCCGCAATTATCCATCGACTCCTTCCCAAGCTTAAACTTACCCTAGGACAATCAGCCGCCACCCAACTCGACAAAACATGACTCGAAACTGTTGGACCAAAAGGCCTAGCACTAACTCAAACAATTATAGCAAAAATTACAAATGATATTACACGAGGTATAATTAAAACCTACCTAACCATCTTCCTCCTGACCTTAATCTTAGCTACTATTCCAGTACTATGTTAAACCGCTCGAAGAGTTCCACGACTTAATCCACGAGTAAGCTCCAACACAACTAATAAAGTTAAAAGCAACACCCAAGCACAAATAACTAACATTCCCCCACCAAACGAATATATAACAGCCACTCCACTAATATCACCCCGCAAAACAGAAAACTCTTTTAATCCATCCACAACTACCCAAGAACCCTCATATCAACCCCCTCATAAAAGTCCTGCCACCAAACCAACTCCAAGCAAATAAACCAAAACATAACCTAACACAGAACGACTGCCCCAAGCCTCTGGAAATGGCTCAGCAGCCAAAGCTGCTGAATAAGCAAAAACCACAAGCATCCCTCCTAAATAAATTAAAAAAAGAACTAACGACAGAAAAGAACCCCCATGACCAACTAAAACTCCACACCCAACCCCAGCTGCAACTACTAACCCAAGCGCAGCAAAATAAGGCGTAGGATTAGAAGCAACAGCAACCAAGCCTACAACCAAAGCTATCAATAATAAAAACATGAAATAGGTCATAATTCTTGCTCAGACTTTAACCGAGACCAATGACTTGAAGAACCACCGTTGTTATTCAACTACAAGAACCATCAATGGCAAGCCTACGAAAAACACACCCCCTCATTAAAATTGCTAACGATGCACTAGTTGACCTACCAGCACCATCCAATATTTCAGCATGATGAAACTTTGGATCCCTCCTAGGATTATGTTTAATTACCCAAATTTTAACCGGACTATTCCTAGCCATACACTATACCTCTGACATCTCAACTGCATTCTCATCAGTAAACCACATCTGCCGAGACGTAAATTATGGCTGACTAATCCGCAACATTCACGCAAACGGAGCATCATTCTTCTTCATTTGCATTTACATACATATTGCCCGAGGCCTATATTATGGATCTTACCTATATAAAGAAACCTGAAACATCGGCGTAGTCCTCCTACTCCTAGTCATAATAACAGCCTTCGTCGGCTATGTACTCCCATGAGGACAAATATCATTCTGAGGCGCCACAGTAATTACAAATTTATTATCCGCTGTGCCCTACATAGGAGATATACTAGTCCAATGAATTTGAGGCGGCTTCTCAGTAGACAATGCAACACTAACACGATTCTTCGCATTCCACTTCCTTTTACCATTTATCATCGCCGCCGCAACCATCCTCCACCTCCTTTTTCTCCACGAAACAGGATCAAACAACCCAATTGGACTAAACTCAGACGCAGACAAAATTTCCTTTCACCCATATTTTACATACAAAGATCTCCTTGGATTCGTAATTATATTATTAGCTCTTACACTCCTAGCATTATTTTCTCCAAATCTACTAGGAGACCCAGAAAACTTTACCCCTGCAAATCCCCTAGTTACACCCCCACATATTAAACCAGAATGATACTTTTTATTTGCTTATGCAATCTTACGATCAATTCCAAACAAACTAGGAGGAGTTCTTGCGTTACTATTCTCAATTCTTGTATTAATAGTGGTGCCACTCTTACATACTTCAAAACAACGAGGACTAACATTCCGCCCTATCACCCAATTCCTATTCTGAACCCTAGTAGCAGACATAGTTATCTTAACATGAATTGGAGGCATACCAGTAGAACATCCATTTATTATCATTGGACAAATCGCATCCGTATTGTACTTCGCACTATTCCTTATTCTCATTCCATTAGCGGGATGACTAGAAAATAAAGCACTAGAATGAGCTTGCCCTAGTAGCTTAGCCTAAAAGCATCGGTCTTGTAATCCGAAGATCGGAGGTTAAACTCCTCCCTAGCGCCCAGAAAAGAGAGATTTTAACTCTCACCCCTGGCTCCCAAAGCCAGAATTCTAAACTAAACTATTTTCTGAGGGTCAACCCACCCTATATGGTATAGTACATATTATGCATGATATTACATAGATGTACTAGTACATCTATGTATTATCACCAACTCATTATTTAAACCATAAAGCAAGTACTAAATACTAAGATAAGCATAAAGCATAAAATTAAGACTCAAAAATAAATTATTTTGACCTGGGAAATAGATTTTTCCCCAAGAACTTGACCCCAAAATTTTCCTTGAAATAACCAACTATAATCCCATTAAACCATATTAATGTAGTAAGAGACCACCAACCTACTGTGTAAAGGAATATCATGCATGATAGAATCAGGGGCAATAATTGTGGGGGTTGCACAATATGAACTATTACTGGCATCTGGTTCCTATTTCAGGTCCATAAATTGTAAAATCCCTCCTCGGATAATTATACTGGCATCTGATTAATGGTGTAGTACATATGTCTCGTTACCCACCATGCCGGGCATTCTTTTATATGCATAGGGTATCTCTTTTCTGGTTTCCTTTCATCTGGCATCTCAGAGTGCAAATACAAATGTTAATCAAGGTTGAACATATCTCCTGTATGTGACAATATATATTAATTATTGAAAGACATAAGTTAAGCATTACATTCTTCTAGTTCAGGTGCATAACACATCCATCTCTTATTCAACTATACTTGCCATAGTGCCCCCTTTGGTTTTTGCGCGACAAACCCCCCTACCCCCCTACGCTCAACAAATCCTGTTTTCCTTGTCAAACCCCAAAACCAAGGAGGACCCAAGAACGTACCAAGCCAACAAGTTGAAATATGGATTGGCTATCCGCATTATATATATATATATATATATATATGCATCAATTTTTACATTTTTTTTAACTCAACATTTAACCTATAAAAACCAGATAAAGCTTTCACAAAAAATAACTCAACACTAAATATTCTAACATAATAACCA